TTTATAACAAAGTTTTTATGTTGTTGATTCCTAGGTGTAGTGCTTTTTCCCCGATGCCACCTATTGGTACTAAATGAAGTAGTATTGACCTCCAATACAGAACCTATAGATGTAACCTTTTGCTCAATACTAAAATTGATAATTGAAGCATCTAAGGCTGCATCAATCGAGGATACACGACAGAAGGAATTGATCTATCTCTAAACTTCACCTTCACCAAGCGTAGGTTTTTTTTACTAATTTGTTTTTTTTCTATTCCTAAATTAAATACGTTTTTTTTTTCGTAAAACTGAGGGGTAAAAAAAACAAGAAAAAATCAAATCGCACCATCTCTGTAATAGGTAAATGCCTTTTTTTCTCCTGAAGTTGTCGGAATTATTCGTAATAAAATATTGGCTACAATTGAAGAGGTCTTATCAATAAAATTTCCATTTATTCGAGATCTAGGCATAATTAGCAATTTATTCTATAATTCTTCTCATCCCCTTCGGGGAAAACGATCCCACAAAAAAAGGAATTGTACAGTACAAAATAACATAAAAACAGACTAATTGGAAAAGAAATTTTTTATTATAGAACCATCGAGCGGTTATACATGTACTACAATTAAGATGAAGGACTCGCTATTCATTCGGGTTTTGGTCAAGAATAACATTCTGTAGGAGAGATGGCCGAGTGGTTCAAGGCGTAGCATTGGAACTGCTATGTATACTTTTGTTTACCGAGGGTTCGAATCCCTCTCTCTCCGTTTCTTTTCATTCATCAACGTTACCGACTACAATGTATCAAATAAAATAAGAATCAATATCATTATTATAACGGTAAGACCCTTATTTACTTAATTAATAGAGATTCTCTATCCCTAATTAATCCCTGTGATAGGTAAAATAAAAATATCGTATTTATATTGAAAAGAAGAAAAAAAGAAAAAGAATTCTATTGCCGATCCTTTTTTGATACGTGAATGAGACAGGGCACAAGGTACTCTATTTACTTCAGCGAAAGGAATCAAAATTGGTATGAACCTTTCTTTTTTCTTTTCGTTAGAATCAAGTCTGACGGGAATAATATTCTACGACCAACAACTCGTTTATTTTCAGACCGATCCATTTACTATCTATTATTTGATTTACAAATCCTTTATATTGTAAGGAGTCAATAGTCAAATGGTTTGGCAATTCCGCGTGGGGGGATGAAACAAGATGATTTTGAATCAGAGCTTTCGATCTTTCTTTATCCTTCGTAGTAATAATATCTCGGGGTTTGCAACGATAACTTGGTATATCCACTATACGACCATTAACTAAAATGTGTCTATGGTTAACTAATTGTCTGGCTCCAGGAATGGTCGAAGCCATACCTAATCGAAAAAGAATGTTATCCAAACGCATCTCAAGTAGTTGTAGTAAAACCTGGCCTGTTGACCCTTTGGCTTTTCCAGCAATATGCACATATTTAAGTAATTGTCGCTCTGTCAGACCATAATGAAAACGCAATTTCTGTTTCTCTTCTAAACGAATACGATATTGTGATCTTTTTCCAGAGCGCAATTGGGTTTGAAGATCACTTCTGGATCTGGGTCTTTTACTAGTTAGTCCCGGTAAAGCCCCCAGCCGGCGTATTTTTTTGAAACGAGGTCCTCGGTAACGAGACATATAAATATAAAGGCTCCTTTTTGATTCACTTTTATTTGAAAAAAAAAATAGAAATTAAGACTGAACTCAAGGATCAGCAAAGCAAAACTCAATTTACTAAAGTGCTACAAAACAGAATAAAATATATTTTATAAATATTCGGATTTTTTGTATATATAGGAAATTCAAGCAAAGGTTACGTTTTACAATCTCTTCTGTAGAGATCTAATTGTTCTAGTCAACTTTTTTATTCATAGCTATAGCTGCAAGTTACCATGACATAATAGATTGGTGACCCGACATTTAGAGAAAGTGAGAGTAGAGATTTTCAATCATGGAAATAAAAAAATCGATAAAGAAAGAGAGCCGGCTATCGGAATCGAACCGATGACCATCGCATTACAAATGCGATGCTCTAACCTCTGAGCTAAGCGGGCGGATATAAGAGCAATAGTATATAGGAATACAGGAAACTATCGGATCTTAGCTATTACCTAGTTATTCTTCTTATTTTTTTATTTCATTTATTGATTTTTCTTCTATTTCTTAGTTATTAGTTATATATTTTATATTCTCTTTTTCTATTTAGAAAAGAAAACTATTTATATCTAGATAGATTAGATATCTAAATAGAAATTCAATTCCCTATTATATGAAAATAAAATATCAATATATCAATCAAATTAGAATTCAAAATGAAAAAAAAAAGAATGAATATCGACCGTTCCACTATGAAAAACTGCACTGTAAAAATGAAGGAGTAGGAAAGGCATATATATATATATGTGGGATATATCTATCCATATTGAATTGCGGATACATCAATGATAGAATTATTTCGTATTGAAACAAATAGAGTTCGTTCATCCAATATAGATGAAACGATAGAATATAGAATATAGGGTGGGCAAAAAAAGAAAATAGCAGCATACATTTTTTCGATATAGGAATCATTACCTAATGAATTCAATAGTGCCAAGATAAATGAAAGAGGTGGTGGATGGAATTACAACTGAATCCTTGTCTCAAAGTAAAGGGGGATATGGCGAAATTGGTAGACGCTACGGACTTGATTGGATTGAGCCTTGGTATGGAAACCTGCTAAGTGGTAACTTCCAAATTCAGAGAAACCCTGGAACTAAAAAAGGGCAATCCTGAGCCAAATCTTTGTTTTGAGAGAAAAAACGATGGAAAATGAGAATAAAAAGGGATAGGTGCAGAGACTCGATGGAAGTTGTTCTAACGAATGAAATTTACTACGTTACGTTAGTAGCTAAAATCCTTCTATCGAAATGACATAAAGGATAATCTTATATGCCTAATACGTACGTATACATACTGACACAGCAAACGATTAATCACAACCCAAATCTTAGATCGAATCCTCTCTATATATGAAAATATAAATCTTCTATTTATATTATTTTAGAAGAAATATATATTCTATTAGTTCTATTATTATATTTATTCTATTCATAATTAGATAGAAATATATGAATAATCTATATATTTATTCATTCTATTATTCTAATTATTCTAGAATCTAATAATAGAATAATATTTCTATATTATTTTCTATATTCTTTATTTCATATTTATATTACTATTAATATGAGTAATAGTATGAGATAAGGATCTATAGAAACCCTCTATTAATTAGAACGATAGAGATCCAAAAATCTATGAAAAATTGAAGTTGAAAAAAGAATCGAATTCGAATATTCAGTGATCAAATGATTCATTCCAGAGTTTGATAGATCTTTTGAAGATTAATCGGACGAGAATAAAGAGAGAGTCCCATTTTACATGTCAATACCAACAACAATGAAATTTATAGTAATAGGAAAATCCGTCGAATTTTTAAATCGTGAGGGTTCAAGTCCCTCTATCCCCAATAAAAGCCCATTTTAATTCCTCGCTCTTTATTTATCCTCCCTCATCCTATTTTTTTTTCATCAGTGGCTCAGTTTAAACAAATTGAATCATTCATAGTCCATATCTCTTTCCTTACATTTACAAAAAAAGTGTTCTTTTTGAAGATCTAAGAAATTCAGGGGCTAGGTCCAATTTGTTAAGATTTTATTTTTTAGTTCTTTTCATTGACATAGATATAAGTACTCTGCTAGGATGATGCACGGGAAATGGTCGGGATAGCTCAGTTGGTAGAGCAGAGGACTGAAAATCCTCGTGTCACCAGTTCAAATCTGGTTCCTGACACGTGAATAATGTATCGGATAGATATTCATACCTCATACAAATGAAATTAATTCATTGAGACGGATCGGGATAGATATTCTTTACTTTCTTTTTCATTTTTCTTTTTTATTTTTTCCTCTCTTTTCATACTTTTCTTATTCCAAAAGTATGTTAAATTTTCGTATATATCTCAAATCTAATAGCTAAAAAAAATTAGCTAAAAGGATTCAATCAAAGAGTGGAAGGATAGGAATAGAAAGGATGTATTTCAGACACAATACAAAGAAACTCCTATTCTTCACATTTTACATTTCTTCATTTCGTCTCTTCTGTCTTTTCTTTCCAATTTCATATTTTTTTGTCACTCTTGCTCAAGTTCCTTTCTGGGGTCCCCACTAAGTGATGTGCGCGGTACAAAGTTCATGGTGCAAAATTATTTTGACTAATCCTATTGTTTCTGCTCATACGAAATGTATATTAGATGATATCTTCCCATCCCAATTGGGGAAGAGCAATGAGAGCCTCTTTTTCTTTTTTTCTTTTAGCCCCTCCCTCCACAATACGAATGAAAGTCCAGTTACTCTGTTTCATCTAGAAGGGGAATGCCAAGATGCTCATTGAATTATAAAAAACCACTTTTTTACTTATACGACACGACTCCAGATTTCATTTCAATTTCAATCAATGAGCATCTTGAATTTCATAGAAATTGGGCGTAATATAGTCTTTACGTAAGGGCCAGCCTATCCAACTTTCAGGCATCAAGATACGTTTAAGGCGAGGATGATTCTCATAAGAAATTCCCAACATATCATAAGATTCCCGTTCCTGAAAATCAGCACTTCTCCAAATCCAGAAAACTGACGGGGTTTGAGGATCACTCCTGGGAGCAAATACTTTTATGCATACCTCTTCTGGTTTATCTATACCATACCGTATTTTCGTAAGGTGATACACACTAGCTAAAAATCCGCCTGGTGCTACATCATAGGCACACTGGGAGCGTAAATAATTGTAACCATATACATATGAAATGACAGCAATGGAATCCCAATCCTCGGTTTTTATTTGTAAAGTCTCTATTCCTCGGCAATCAAAGCCTAAAGATCTATGAATTAGCTCATGCTTGACTAGCCAATCAGATAAATGAACCTGCATCTTCTTCATCTCTCCCACATTTTTTTTTGTATGAATATTTCACATTGACAATGAAAATGATTGATCCGCTTTTTCTTATTCTGCACAAAGGAACCCTGCCTAATTCACTAATTCGTAGGAAGATACTGACCTTTTGGATTTGAAATCTTTTTCAAATCCAAAAGGTATCTCTGAAGTAGATGGTGATTGATAGAGTAATCCTTGATCGTAATTTCCAGTATGCGTACTGCGTCGAAGGTAAAACTTGTGATTAGTAGTAAAACATCGATTCTCCTGTTGATACACACTTCTATCTTCAAATATTTTTCGGGATATCTTCTTACGAAGTTTCGTTATAGCATATATAATTGCCTCTGGCTTAGGCGGACAGCCTGGCAAATAGACATCCACAGGAATTAACTTATCGACTCCGCGAACAGTACTATAAGAATCAGTACTGAACATCCCTCTTGTAATAGTACAGGCTCCCATAGCAATGACATATTTTGGTTCAGGCATTTGCTCATATAATCTTACTAAAGAGGGAGCCATTTTCATTGTTACTGTTCCGGCCGTTAAAATGAGGTCTGCTTGCCTTGGGCTCGATCTTGGCACCAACCCATAACGATCAAAGTCGAATCGCGAGTCTATTAATGAAGCAAATTCAATGAAACAACAACTGGTACTATAGAGAAGTGGCCATAAACTGGAAAGTCTTGACCAATTCGAGAGATCATTCGATGTAGTTGAAATAATTGAATTGGGGGTTGTTTGGTTAAGTAATGGAAACTCAACCAAATTCATAACTGTTTCAATATCATCCTTTCCTTCCCTTTTATTTTGATTGTCTAAATATTCAGCTAAGACCATTCCAACGCTCCTTTTCGCCATGCATAAACTGAACCCACAATTAGGATAAGCACGAAAATGAAAGCTTCTATAAATACAGATACACCCAATACATAAAAGCTCATTGCCCATGGAGAAAGAAAGACCGTTTCAACATCAAAAACAACAAAAACTAGAGCAAACATGTAATAGCGAATTCGGAATTGTACCCAAGCATCCCCCATGGGTTCTATACCTGATTCATAACTAGAAAGCTTTTCTGGACCTTCCCTAATCGGGGCTAAAATTCCAGAAATTACAAATGCCAAGATAGGAATAACGCTTGATATTATTAGGAATGCCCAGAAAATATAATATTCGTGAAGCAGAAACATAAAAGTACTCCTATAAATGTGGAATAGTCTGAATTATTCCATTTGAATTAGAATTTTCAATTAAGATTTTCAATTCAATGAAAAAAAATAAGAAAAAATATAGTCTATTATTTATATGATATGAATTTCTATAATATGAAAATAAAGTACTAAAATCGCGTTTTGTAATGAACCAAAATACTTGTTTGTTTTGTTACGACAATAAAACTTCGTAAGACCCACCAATGAGTTATATTTTGATAAAAGAAAAAGGTTTGTTCTATTTTTATAGCAAACCTACACAATGAAAGATAATACAAAGTGGTAGATTCGACAGAGTCGTGAACGATCGACATAACATAAGAGACTCCTAATAATAGAAGATCCTTCTAATAGTTAAAAGTAGAATAGAAAGAATAACAAATTATCGAACAATTTGACAAACGAAAAATATCATATGTAATTCATTCATGAAAGTGGATGAAGAGAGATGGGTATTTGATCCGAGATTTGACAAGTACCAATTGGGTCCGTTGGAATGAATTATTGTGTTTATTTTCTTGTTCCTACTACTATTCAAATTTCTATACAAAACAAAAATGGAATGTATTAGGGCTATACGGACTCGAACCGTAGACTTTCTCGGTAAAACAGATAAAACTGATTATTATCAAAATGATTCGAACTGTTTCAAAGACCCAACATGCATTTTGTTGCATTGGGCTCTTTCATCAACTGATGTAAAGATCAGTTAGTCCACCATATTTTTTCTTTAGAGGAAGATAAGAAGATAATGAGATGGCTCCATGTGCTCTGATTCATTATTTATATCCTGATCTAGGAGCAATACCAAAGTTTTTCAAAGAAGGGGGTGACCTTTCTTTAGGTCTGCCTTCGGCCTAGATCAACCTAAGTGAAATGCAGTCTCTATCGCTCCGCTGCAAGAGTAAAATATGAGACTTTATACACCTAAAAGCTCATAGGACGAAAAGAGGTTCTTTTGAGATCCTTATACTCATTATGCCTGGCATTGAATGGACTGAGCATTTACCTTACAATGGCAAGTTCTATTTGATTTGTCACCGGAATTCGCACCTGAACCGGATCAAACCAAATTTGTCAGGCTATTTTTCTCTTGTTCTCTCGAATCTATGGAGTAAGACATCAACTTCTCAAAAAGATCAATTATGGTCATTGCATAATGGGCTCCCTTGAAAAACATTGGCGCACGTGTAAACGAGGTGCTCTACCTAACTGAGCTATAGCCCTTGTCATAACCATTTTAACATAGAGACAATTTCTTGTCAAGAAGGGTATCCCATAATCCTACATGATAACTCTCTTATCCGTTTATGTTTACTGGTAAAAGATTTAGATTGCTTAGAATACATATTTTACCTATAATCCATCGAAGTGATGGAGACCCTTTTTGTGGTGATAAATGACCTACTTAACCCAGTGGTTAGAGTATTGCTTTCATACGGCGGGAGTCATTGGTTCAAATCCAATAGTAGGTAGAACTTATTAGATACCGGATTCCATGGTATCTAATAAGTTTTTCTACCCATCTTCTTTTTTTCGTTATATCATCAGATTAATTAAATTAGACTTCATTGTGTTCCATTTGTGGAATCAAGATGCAGTGTTTAGTGTATAATAAAGAACTCTTTTGATTTTGATTGAATGTATTGACTACTAATAGGAAATCACTTTGACAGCTTCTACTCGTGTTCTAGCTCGTCTGAGAGCTAGATTTGCCTCAATTGCTTGTCTCTTACCCTCAGCTCTACTCAAGTTAGCTTCAGCTATTTCAAGAGTTTGTTGAGCTTCTTGTGGATCAATGTCAGTACTAATTTCCGCACCATTTCCTAAAATGGTGATATCATTATTACTTATTCTAGCGAAACCGCCCATAAGAGCCACCGTTAACCATCGGTCGTTTAGCCGTATTCTCAAAAGACCTATATCTACAGCCGTGGCAATGGGGGCATGGTTTGGTAATACCCCAATTTGTCCACTATTAGTAGATAAAATAATCTCTTTCACTTTGGAATCCCAAATCATTCGATTAGGAGTCAGTACACAAAGATTTAAGGTCATTTCTTCAATTTGCTCTCCTCTTCTAAGTTCATAGCTTTCGCGGTAGCTTCATCGATGTTACCCACCAAATAAAAGGACTGCTCGGGAAGACCATCTAATTCTCCAGAAAGGATGAATTGAAAACCCCGAATTGTTTCTGCGAGACCAACATATTTCCCTGGAGAACCAGTAAAGACTTCTGCCACAAAGAAGGGTTGTGATAAGAAACGTTCAATCTTGCGTGCTCTTGCTACAGTTAAACGATCTTCTTCGGATAATTCGTCCAACCCAAGGATAGCTATAATGTCCTGAAGTTCTTTGTAACGTTGTGAAGTTTGCTTAACCCTTTGCGCAGTTTCATAATGTTCCTCGCCAACGATCCGAGGTTGTAACATAGTTGACGTTGAATCCAAGGGATCTACTGCTGGATAAATACCTTTGGCAGCTAATCCTCTTGATAATACGGTAGTAGCATCTAAATGTGCAAATGTCGTGGCAGGAGCAGGGTCGGTCAAATCATCCGCAGGTACATAAACTGCTTGGATCGATGTTATGGATCCTTCCTTGGTAGAAGTAATTCTTTCTTGCAAAGAACCCATTTCTGTACTAAGAGTAGGTTGATAACCCACTGCAGAAGGCATTCTACCTAATAAGGCAGAGACTTCGGACCCTGCTTGAACGAAACGAAATATATTGTCGATGAATAGAAGTACGTCTTGCTCATTAACATCCCGGAAATATTCCGCCATGGTTAGGGCAGTCAAGCCAACTCTCATACGAGCTCCTGGCGGTTCATTCATTTGACCATAGACTAGAGCCACTTTGGATTCTGCAATATTTTTTTCATTAATCACCCCAGATTCTTTCATTTCCATGTAGAGATCATTTCCTTCACGAGTACGCTCACCTACTCCGCCAAATACGGATACACCTCCGTGAGCTTTGGCAATGTTGTTGATCAATTCCATGATGAGTACTGTTTTACCCACTCCAGCTCCCCCAAATAGTCCGATTTTTCCTCCACGGCGATAGGGGGCTAAAAGATCCACTACTTTAATCCCTGTTTCAAAGATTGAGAATTTCGTATCTAACTGTATGAAGGCGGGTGCAGATCTATGAATAGGAGATGTTGTGCGAGTATCGACAGGACCTAAATTATCAACGGGCTCTCCAAGAACGTTGAAAATTCGTCCGAGAGTAGCTCCCCCGACTGGAACACTTAGAGGAGTTCCCGTGTCAATCACTTTCATTCCTCTCATCAGACCATCTGTAGCACTCATAGCTACAGCTCTCACTCGATTATTTCCTAATAATTGTTGTACTTCACAAGTTACATTAATTTGCTGACCAACAGTATCTCGACCTTTAATTACCAAAGCATTATAAATATTAGGCATCTTGCCCGGTGGAAAAATGACATCCAGTACTGGGCCAATAATTTGAGCGACACGTCCTAGGTTTTGTTCTTCAAGTTTAGAAACCACAGGATCAGAAGTAGTGGGATTGCTTCTCATAATCATAAATCATAATAAACATAATAAATATGTCGAAATTCTTTTTTTAAAAGTACTGAATCGAAAATAAATATCCGATAGCAAGTTGATCGGTTAATTCCATAAGAAATAAATGGGAGTTAGCATTCTATTGAGTTGGTACCACTCAATCGAATCCAATTCAATCCTTTACTCAGTTAATGAGTCAATTTTCAATTCTTATTGTATTTTTTCTTTTTTTTTTTTATTTGTGTTGTGCACCTATTCTTCTTTATATACCATATCTGTTCCCTTTTCTAGATGAATTAGGCCTCTTTTCACATCTAGGATTTACATATACAACATATATTACTGTCAAGAGAGGGGGGTGGTCCTCTATTCTTTCTTTTTTTTTCTATATTAGTATAGAATATTATCTATTTACTATTTGTATGTTATATGAATTTATCTATTTATATATATCTTTCTATCTTTAATATCTTTACTTTTGTATTTATTCATTCTATAATTTACCTATAACTAGAATTTATCTAGAATTTAGAATTCTCTTTCTATTCAATCTCAATTGAATATTTCTCTATTTTCATTTCATTCTATTTCAATTCTATTTATTAATAATTAGAATTCTTATTCTAAATTCTAATTATTAATTCTTTTTATTATTTTTCAATTTCAATTGAATTTTTTCATTTTATTTGATGTTTTTATTCCTATTCTCTATCGTATTCATTATTCTTCATACTCATTTATATAATGAATAGAAAAAAATTAAGAAGGTGATCAATTCCATTAGAAATAGAAATTTTCAAAACGAAGATTGGGTTGCGCCATATATATCAAAGAGTATAAAATAATGATGTATTTGGTGAATCAAATACATGGTCCAATAATGAACCCTTTTCAAATTTTCATTATTCATTAGTTGATAATATTAGTTTAGTTGAATCTTTTTTGAATTGTAAATATTTTTGTCAAAGGTTTCATTCACGCCTAATTCATATCATATCGAGTAGACCTTGTTGTTGTGAGAATTCTTAATTCATGAGTTGTAGGGAGGGACTTATGTCACCACAAACAGAGACTAAAGCAAGCGTTGGATTTAAAGCTGGTGTTAAAGATTACAAATTGACTTATTATACTCCTGACTACGAAACCAAAGATACTGATATCTTGGCAGCATTCCGAGTAACTCCTCAACCGGGAGTTCCGCCTGAAGAAGCGGGGGCTGCGGTAGCTGCCGAATCTTCTACTGGTACATGGACAACTGTGTGGACTGATGGACTTACCAGTCTTGATCGTTACAAAGGACGATGCTACCACATCGAGGCCGTTGTTGGGGAGGACAATCAATATATTGCTTATGTAGCTTATCCTTTAGACCTTTTTGAAGAAGGTTCTGTTACTAACATGTTTACTTCCATTGTGGGCAATGTATTTGGTTTCAAAGCCCTGCGAGCTCTACGTCTGGAAGATCTGCGAATTCCCCCTTCTTATTCCAAAACTTTCCAAGGTCCGCCTCATGGCATCCAAGTTGAAAGAGATAAATTGAACAAGTACGGTCGTCCCCTATTGGGATGTACTATTAAACCAAAATTGGGATTATCCGCAAAAAACTACGGTAGAGCGGTTTATGAATGTCTACGGGGTGGACTTGATTTTACTAAGGATGATGAAAACGTAAATTCACAACCATTTATGCGTTGGAGAGATCGTTTCTTATTTTGTGCCGAAGCGCTTTTTAAAGCGCAAGCCGAAACGGGTGAAATTAAAGGACATTACTTGAATGCAACTGCGGGTACATGTGAAGAAATGATCAAAAGAGCGGTATTTGCCAGAGAATTGGGAGTTCCTATCGTAATGCATGACTACTTAACTGGGGGGTTCACCGCAAATACTAGCCTGGCTCGGTATTGCCGCGACAATGGTCTACTTCTTCACATCCATCGCGCAATGCATGCAGTTATTGATAGACAGAAAAATCATGGTATGCATTTTCGTGTACTAGCTAAAGCATTACGTATGTCTGGTGGAGATCATATTCACGCTGGTACAGTAGTGGGTAAACTGGAAGGGGAACGTGAGATGACTTTGGGTTTTGTTGATTTGTTACGTGATGATTTTATTAAAAAAGATCGAAGTCGTGGTATTTTTTTCACTCAAGACTGGGTCTCTATGCCAGGTGTTCTGCCCGTGGCTTCAGGGGGTATTCATGTTTGGCATATGCCTGCCCTAACCGAAATCTTTGGGGATGATTCCGTACTACAGTTCGGTGGAGGAACTTTAGGGCACCCTTGGGGAAATGCACCCGGTGCAGTAGCTAATCGGGTGGCTTTAGAAGCATGTGTACAAGCTCGTAATGAGGGACGTGATCTTGCTCGTGAAGGTAATGATATTATTCGTGAAGCTACCAAATGGAGTCCTGAGCTAGCCGCTGCTTGTGAAATATGGAAAGAGATCAAATTTGATTTCGACCCAGTGGATAAGCTAGATATAGAAAAAGAGACAAAATAAGCGCGTATAATTTAGCAATTCCTGTTTGTTCTCCTAATTGATTGCAATGAAACTTGGCCCAATCTTTTCCTCAAGAAAAGAAAGATTGGGCCAAATAAAAAGAAAGAATAAACATCTTATACTAATCCTATACTATGAACTATGAGGGTCTTTGTGTATTTGCATATATCTTTTATATGTACATGTACAATATACAATACGATATACAAGTATATACAAAATCTAAACATAAGAAGATAAGATCGAAAGAAGACTAAACAACTTATCTATTCTATTATTTCTTGTTGGAGCCATAGGCTGAATTATGGATCCTTGGGATTGGATTGGTGGATCATTTTATATTCCTTAGTTTCAGTCCATAGATCAAGCCAAGGGAAGGATCCCTTCTACCCCTATCCTGTATATTGTCTTTTTCGTTCCCTGTTGTAATAGAAACTCATTTTCTTACGAGAATTCTTTTTTCATTTATGGGAAGAAACAACTATGTATATTTTTGATGAGAATTGAAAGTTTTACATGAGAGAAACCTGTCTTTAGATATCTTTTTTTGAGGAAAAGATTCTATCATAATCACTATCATTATATTGAATATTGAAATGATTCATTGGATTCCTCAAAAGGAGAATCCTTTCTTTTCAAGACTTTTCATTAAAAATCTTAATGATTGGATCATAATAATATGCTTCTTTTGAATTCTGATGAGAAAGAAAAAGAAAGAAAAAAGAAATAGTAAAATGATTTTTTCTTCATCGAATGACTATTCATCTCTTAGTATTAGGTTTTCATAAAATAGGGGGCAGAAAGAATCTATGGAAAAATGTTGGTTCAATTCGATGTTGTCTAACAAGAAGTTAGAACATAGGTGTGGACTAAGTAAATCAATGGATAGTCTTGATGCTCTTGGGCATACCAGTGGAAGTGAAGAAACTATTCTAAATGATGTGGAGAAAAAGATTACTAGTTGGCACAGTTATAGTTTCAGTAATATTAATTATCTAAATTATTTATTTGATAGCAGGAATATTTGGAGTTTGATCTCTGATCATACTTTTTTAGTTAGAAATAGTAATGGTGACACTTATTCTGTATATTTTGATATTGAAAATCAGATTTTTGATATTGACAATGCTAGTTATTTTTTGAGTGAACTAGAGATTCTTTTTCCTAGTTATTTTAATAGTGGATCTAATAGTAGTAATTACTACTATTATTATTCCATGTATGATACTCAATCTAATTGGAATAATCACATTAATAGTTGCATTGATAGTTATCTTCGTTTTGAAATCAGTCTTAAGAGTTACATTTACAGTGGTATCGACAGTTACATTTCTAGTTTCATTTGTACGGAAAGTCTAAGTAGTATTGAAAGTGTAAATTCTAGTATCAAAACTAGTAGCAGTTATTTCAATAGAACAGAAAGATCTAATGATTTCGATATAAATACAAAATACAAACAGTTATGGGTTCAATGTGAGAATTGTTATGGATTAAATTATAAAAAATTTTTTAGTTCAAAAATGAATATTTGTGAACACTGCGGATATCATTTGAAAATTAGTAGTTCAGATAGAATTGAACTCTTTATTGATCCTGGCACTTGGGAGCCTATGGATGAAGATATGGTCTCTATGGACCCCATTGAATTTCATTCAGAGGAGGAACCTTATATAGATCGCATCTCTTTTTATCAAAGAAAAACGGGTTTAACTGAAGCTGTTCAAACGGGCGTAGGTCAACTAAATAGTATTCCCATAGCAATTGCAGTTATGGATTTTCAGTTTATGGGAGGTAGTATGGGATCCGTAGTAGGTGAGAAAATAACCCGTTTGATCGAGTATGCTACTAATCGATCTCTACCTGTCATTATTGTGTGTGCTTCTGGAGGAGCACGCATGCAAGAAGGGAGTTTGAGCTTGATGCAAATGGCTAAAATATCTTCTGCTTCATATGATTATCAATCAAATAAAAAGTTATTCTATGTATCAATCCTTACATCTCCTACAACTGGCGGAGTTACAGCAAGTTTTGGTATGTTGGGAGATATCATTATTGCTGAACCTAATGCCTACATTGCTTTTGCGGGTAAAAGAGTAATTGAACAAACATTGAAAAAGACAGTACCCGACGGTTCACAAGCGGCTGAGTATTTATTCCATAAGGGCTTATTCGACCCAATCGTACCACGTAATCCTTTAAAAGGTGTTCTTAATGAGTTATTTCAGCTACATGGTTTCCTTCCCTTGAATCAAGATTAAAAAAAGATTGAAATTCTTCATTTTCAAATGGAAGTATAGCACTAGCTTCAGTTATTTTTATTTGTAGCGAATAAGCATTTAGTTCATTATAAAAAACTAATAAGATGGTGTTTTCTTTGGGGACATCAGTTATAAGTGTAGTAAGAGTCAGAAGTTTTGGATAATGACTTTTTGCCCCGGATCCTTTTTTTTTCTTTTACCTCTCTTCCTGATTAGGAATAAGCATCCCTCTATCGACAAGATAAAAAAGAATTTCTTTCTCCTTCCGAGAAATCCGGTAAATAACAAGAATTTTCTCCGTCCTTTTGACATATTCATATTGAAATATTCATATATAGAACAACGAAAAAAACGAAAAATAGATAAAAAAAGATATATAAAAAATGAAAAGAAAATATGAAATAAAACGAAAGAAGAAATCTCAAATAAAATAAAGAAAATAGAAATATTCAAATAACAAATAAGAAGAATATAGAAGTTCTTTCTATTTATCGAAAACCCCCCGTTTTTCACTAGGAATCCCTGTTTGTTGGATAAGATTGGTTAAAGTTGGGAACTCATAAGAAACTGTTTTCTATCTTTCCTTTCAAAACGTCTTTTTTGTTTTGAAAGGAAAGACGATGAAGATAAATATGAGAGAAGAAGAATCCAATTTATGAAAGCGGATTCTCATACATATTCGTGTATAAAGAGGAATAGGTACACTTCATTTAGTTCTACATTCGTTTTTCATTATGAAATACTTCATATTAAGATTATATTAATATTCTTTATAATAGATAGACTTATCATAAGATATCTTTATAATTATAATAGGTACAAATATGAAATCGAGGTACATTCTATGATAGATTTGAACTTTCCCTCTATTTTTGTTCCTTTAGTGGGCCTAGTCTTTCCGGCAATCGCAATGGCTTCTTTATCTCTTTATGTCCAAAGAAATAAGATTGTCTAAATACGATGGGACCAAATCTCATCAATTTCTTTCAACTTTCAACACTGGATTATCATACAGATACTCTTCTTTTAATTTAATATGGTAGGATATATGATATGTGGCCTTTCCGAAAACAAGTGGCCTTTCCGAAAACAAATGGAAGAGTTGTTTTGTTATGTATGCCGATGCATAATATACGCATTAATGCGTGTATATGCGATTATAGCTTAATCAATTGAATTATTAAATTCAAAATGATCATCAGCAAATCTTTTTTGAAAAATATTTCAAATATAAACTCAATGTATCTAACCAATTATTTATAAAGGTTCCCGTCGGAATGCTGCTAGTTGATGAAAGTTACTTCGGGATCAAGCAATAAAAATCGAGTAAAATACATTTGGGTTATTCTCTCAAATCCAATCGAATGCAACTGGATCTAGTATAGTATGAACTGGCGATCAGAACATATATGGATAGAACTTATAACGGGGTCTCGAAAAACAAGTAATTTTTGCTGGGCCTGTATCCTTTTTTTAGGTTCACTAGGATTCTTAGTGGTTGGAACTTCCAGTTATCTTGGTAAAAATCTGATATCCGTATTTCCGTCTCAGCAAATTCTTTTTTTCCCACAAGGGATCGTGATGTCTTTCTATGGAATCGCAGGTCTATTCATTAGTTCTTATTTGTGGTGCACAATTTCATGGAATGTAGGTAGTGGTTATGACCGATTTGATAGAAAAGAAGGGATAATGTCCCTTTTTCGTTGGGGATTTCCTGGAAGAAATCGTCGCATCTTCCTTCGTTTCTTTCTGAAAGATATCCAATCAATCAGAATGGAAGTGAAAGAGGGTCTTTTTCCTCGTCGTGTCCTTTATATGGAAATCAGGGGCCAAGGAGCCATTCCCTTGACCCGTACTGATGAGAATTTGACTCCACGAGAAATTGAACAAAAAGCTGCCGAATTGGCCTATTTCTTGCGCGTACCTATTGAAGTATTTTGAAATGAACTGAAGAAAAAATCTCAGCATGAGAGAAGGAACTTAAAACATCTCAAAAGCAGGAGGACGTATATGGACTAATAAAATATAATATAACTAATCAAATAAAATATATTAAGGAGAATAGAGAGAATAGAAACTATTTGTACACAAAAACTCTTTTGTATACGCATACACATGGCGTCCAGTTCACTCTTTATCTTTATACTAGTAAAAAAAGTCTAATAAGTATAGATTCATCAAATATCCTAACATGTCTTTTTTTTTTCGTAAAAAAGAATTCCTCTTTTTAGGCCTTTGAATTGATACCCTATCCCCGCGCTGTGGTTAGACAGTGAAATCTTTCGAATTCGAAATAGAAAGAAAATAATTAAAGGATCCGGTAGGGTTCGTCTTTAAATCCAAATTCTATGCGTTAGTTCAAATGGGTTTTCGAGTCTTCATCGAAAGATGAAGAGGAAATCGGTTACAATTTGCCTAATTGAGATCTCTGGAATCTGGAAAGAATATTTACTTCTTTTTTTTTCATTCGAAAAGGGCCCTTCTTCTATGTTCTATTCTATATTATTCTAGATCCAAAAACTCAATTCTTACACAAAAACAAAAATAGGAAAAGAACCATAGGTTCGATACCTTGTTCTTGTTAGAGTTATAGGCTATATAATTCGTGCTTCATAGAAATCTCAGATAGAATCGACGAATGAAACAGGTTCATTAACAATTCACATCACGGATACGGATACAGAATGAAAAAAAAGAAAGCATTGGCTTCCCTCCCATATCTTGTGTCTATACTCTTTTTGCCCTGGTGGGTTTCTCTCTCATTTCAGAAATGTCTAGAAACTTGGGTTCTTAATTGGTGGAATACCAGGCAATCCGAAATCCTTTTGAATGATATTCAAGAGAAAAATGTTCTAGAAAAATTTATGGAATTAGAAGAACTATTCCTGTTGGACGAGATGATAAAGGAGTACTCGGAGACACATATGCAAAGGTTTCGTATAGGAATGCACAAGGAAACAATACAATTGGTCCAAAGACACAATGAATCTCATTTCCATATCATTTTGCATTTCTCTACAAATCTAATCTGTTTCGCTATTCTAAGTGGTTATTTTTTTCTGGGCAATGAAGAACTTTTCATTCTCAATTCTTGGATTCAGGAATTTATCTATAACTTAAGTGATACAATCAAAGCTTTTTCGATTCTTTTAGTTACTGATTTATGGATCGGATTTCACTCGACCCATGGTTGGGAACTAATGATTGGTTCGATCTACAACGATTTTGGATTGGCTCAGAATGATCAGATTATATCTGGTCTTGTTTCCACTTTTCCAGTGATTCTAGATACAATTGTGAAATATTGGATCTTCCATTTTTTAAATCGTGTATCTCCTTCGCTTGTAGTAATTTATCATTCAATGAATGAATAATTCATTAGATCTTTTGATATCAATCAAATCAGAATCTTTCTTCATGTATAAAGAAATCATTTTTCATCTTACTTATTCTTTATACTTCTACCTTTTCAATTCAAGGTATTCATACTATATTCCACCAGTACAATTCTTTCAGTACAATCAATACAATGGCAAACTTGTGGATAGGGAATTCTACTAGCTACCTATCGAATTTATTGTAGAAATTCCGGGGATCAATGATTGGACCATGCAAAATAGAAAGACTTTTTCTTGGGTAAAAGAACAGATGACTCGATCCATTTATGTATCGATCATGATATATGTAATAACTCGAGCATCTATTTCAAATGCATATCCCATTTTTGCGCAGCAGGGTTATGAAAATCCACGAGAAGCAACTGGGCGAATTGTATGTGCCAATTGCCATTTAGCTAATAAGCCCGTGGATATTGAAGTTCCGCAAGCTGTGCTTCCTGATACTGTATTTGAAGCAGTTGTTCGAATTCCTTATGATATGCAACTGAAACAAGTTCTTGCTAATGGTAAAAAAGGAGCTTTGAATGTAGGAGCTGTTCTTATTTTACCCGAGGGATTCGAATTAGCCCCCCCCGATCGTATTTCTCCCGAAATGAAAGAAAAGATGGGCAATCTTTCTTTTCAATGTTATCGTCCTAATAAAAGAAATATTCTTGTGATAGGTCCTGTTCCCGGTAAGAAATATAGTGAAATCGTCTTTCCTATTCTTTCCCCCGACCCTGCTACGAAAAAAGACATTCACTTCTTAAAATATCCCATATATGTAGGTGGGAACAGGGGAAGAGGTCAGATTTATCCTGATGGTAGCAAAAGTAACAATACAGTTTATAATGCTACATCTGCTGGTATAGTAAGCAGAATAGCACGTAAAGAAAAGGGGGGATATGAAATAACCATAGTTGATGCATCAGAAGGACGTCAAGTGGTTGATATTATACCTCCAGGACCAGAACTTCTTGTTTCAGAAGGTGAATCCATCAAGCTTGATCAACCATTAACAAGTAATCCAAATGTAGGAGGTTTTGGTCAGGGAGACGCAGAAATAGTGCTTCAAGATCCATTACGAGTCCAAGGCCTTCTGTTCTTCTTGGCATCTGTGATTTTGGCACAAATCTTTTTGGTTCTGAAAAAGAAACAATTTGAAAAGGTTCAGTTGTACGAAATGAATTTCTAGATCTAGAGATTCCTTAAAATAAAGTTGGTAAAAGTGCCAAATTCTTGTTGATCAGTAGAATGATATATGATTCAAAAAATTCTATAAGTCTTTTCTTTGTTTTTTTTTTTTTTTACTCTTTTTTCTTTTGCAGGATGTCATTACTTGTATACCATTCCTAATGATAGAAAATCAGCATACAAATACAATACAAAGGAATAGAATACAAGGCAAGGAAAGGACGGGAAAAATGAAAGGAAAAAAGATTTCTATAAAGTATTCTTAGTCTTCCTAATCGTCTATTCGATTAGATAAAAGACGACACAAGAAAATCTTTTTCTTGTGTCGTCTTGTATCGAAAGAATCATGATTTTTTCTCCTGTTTGCCAAAGATTCTTATTACTTGTTTTTTTTTTCCGGGTTTAATTGAACAAATTGAACTTCTTCAATTCACTTCAACTTCTAACTTAGGAAAATAATTCAAACAAAAAAAACTTCTCTTGTTTTGTTTCGGCTGAAAAGCGGATTAGATCTTTACGCATATCCAAATAGTTCTTTACAGTTTTCTTTTTTTTTTTTATTAGTTTAGTAGAAAGAGTTGAGTATAAAAAGAAAAGGATTTGCAGGATGTTTCATACGTCTAAAATACGTATTGGATTATTCATAAAATAGATGGATTCCTCTTTCTTGTTGCTTCATATTCAACATATTGACATAATAGTGAATATTATGTAGGAACGACAGAAACTATGAATCAGTCAATATATTAAATTATTCAAAAACATCATAATAAAAAAGTAATAGAATAGAGTGGTTTGAAACAGCAGAGCAAAGGATCCGTTTTGTCATTTCTAAAAATAGAATATTTGGATTATGTTGACTGAGGTTCCATATGTTTTTGAATAGATCAAAGTCTCATTCTAAGAGTAAGAACTCAGC